TGATTTTTTTTTTTTTCGATGTGAATTTGATACAAGATGAAATGAAGGAAATCACTATTTCCATTTCTCATTTTGAAAAACAAAAGAATTATAATAAAATCAAAAAAAAAAGAGTTCGTTCCATCATATATCATAGTTAGAGTAAAGCAATACTCGGGATTCTGACAAGAATCCTTTTTTTTCAATACTTTATTCCTTATTAAATTAAGGATATATTCAAATTCTTTTGAATGACTATTCATCTATTCTATTTTTAAAGAAATCGGGGCAAAAAGCTCTATGGAAAAACGGCGGTTTAATTCGATGTTGTCTAGCGAGAAATTCGAATCCAGGTATGGGTTAAGTCAATCAATTGATAGATTTGGTCCTAGTGAAGACACTCGTGGAAGTGAGGATAGGGGTCTAAGGGATACAGAGATTTTTAGTTCGAGTGATAACTCTAGTTACAGTAATGCTGAGCATTTAATGGACATCATCGCCATTTGGAATTTGATCTCTGATGACACCTTTTTAGTTAAAGATACTAGTAGGAGTATTTATTCCCTATATTTGGATATAAAAAATCTCAAAAATGAGATTGACAACGATTTGTCTTCTTTATTGAGAAGACTCGAAAGATTGAGTGAACTAGAAAGTACTTTTTTTCGTTATTGGAATTCTGGTTATCTGAAGAATGGATTTCAGAATGACGATCCCCGATCTGATCGTTCTCCGTATAATATTGAATACAATCACATTAATGGTTGCATTGACTCTTATCTTAGTTCTCAAATCGATATTGAGAGTTCCGTTTTAAGTGGGAATGACAATTCTAGTGACAGTCCCATTTATAATCACATTGGTGTTGAAAGGGAAAAGAGTAATGAAAGGGGTAAGCCCAATATAAGAACGAGCAAGAATGGTATTGATTTCACTATAAGTGAAAATTCTACTGATTTCAATTTGACTCAAAAATATAGGCACTTGTGGGTTCAATGTGAAAATTGTTATGGATTAAATTATAAGAAATTTTTTAAGTCAAAAATGAATATTTGTGAACAATGTGGATATCATTTGAAAATGAATAGTTCAGACCGAATCGAACTTTCGATTGATCCAGGGACTTGGAATCCTATGGATGAAGACATGGTTTCTCTGAATCCTATTGAATTTCATTCCGAGGAGGAACCTTATAAAGATCGTATTGATTCTTATCAAAGAAAGACAGGCTTAACTGAAGCTGTTCAAACAGGCACAGGTCGACTAAACGGCATTTCCATAGCAATTGGAGTTATGGATTTTCAGTTTATGGGGGGTAGTATGGGATCCGTAGTAGGCGAGAAAATCACCCGTTTAATCGAGTATGCTACCAAAAAATTATTACCTCTTATTCTAGTATGTGCTTCGGGAGGAGCACGTATGCAAGAAGGAAGTTTGAGCTTAATGCAAATGGCTAAAATATCGGCTGCTTTGTATGATTATCAATCCCATAAAAAGTTATTCTATGTATCAATCCTTACATCTCCCACTACTGGTGGGGTGACGGCTAGTTTTGGAATGCTGGGCGATATCATTATCGCCGAACCGAATGCATACATTGCATTCGCAGGTAAAAGAGTAATTGAACAAACATTGAATAAGACAGTACCCGAGGATTCACAAGTGGCTGAATATTTATTCCATAAGGGCTTATTCGATTCAATCGTACCACGTAATCCTTTAAAGGGTGTTCTGAGTGAGTTATTTAGGCTTCACTCCTTTTTTCCTTGGAAGTCAAATTCAATTAACCGGATCCTAAATTCATTTCTTTTTTAGTTCCTTTTTTTCCTTGTAGCGAGCAAAACTAATAGATAGTTTATCGGAATCAAAGTCAAAATCCATTTTTCTTTTTATAAAGAATTCTCAAAAAAATTCTTTATTTTTTAATGGTCTTCCTGATTAGGGGTCGGGAAAGAAACCTCTTTTAACAACATAAGTAAAAAAGAAAATTCTTTTTTCTGCGAAATTCAAATTAGGCAAGAAAAAGAAACCGAAGGTCGTCTTCCCTTCTTGTTGCGTATGTATCGCGAATTCAAATAGAGAAAATATCGATATAGAGTATCTTTTCTTTCTACTCGAATCTCCCCCTAAGCTCCTATTTTTTTACTAATAACTGGTGTTGTTGGATTGAATTAAAAATTCTAATGGAATAGTTTACGAAATTCAATTTTGAAGAAACTCTTTATTTCGATTTTGATATTAATTTTAACTCTAAATAAAATTGAATATCAAAATATCAAAATTGGAATTGAATTCAATTTTCAGACAAGACTGGGTTATCATCCATATATTTATATCTTTCATATCGAAAGAGAAATAAGATAATATTGTATTGAATTAATTTCTATTTATTTAATCTCGTGAATTTCTCTATTTTCTATTTCATTTTGATTTTTAGTTGATAATAATAGATAATAAGATATATAGAATATATAGAATTTGATTTCTATTCTATTACTTCTTTTCTATTATTTCTATTATTATTATTTCTATTATATAGAATACTCACTTCGATATACTAATTAGTATAGAATACTACTAAGAATTAGTATAAGATATGTTTATAGTAATAACAGGTCTAAATATTCAATCGAGGTACCCATTCTATGACAACTCTCAATAGCTTACCCTCTATTTTTGTGCCGTTAGTAGGACTAGTATTTCCGGCAATTGCAATGGCGTCTTTATTTCTTCATGTTCAAAAAAACAAGATTTCTTAGATCTTATGGGTTCAAATCTCATCCATTTTTTTTTTTCAAGACTTAGATATAGCTAATACAGATGTGCATTTAGTAGAGTATGTTATGGTATAACATAGGAGCATAAATGAAGCAGCTCTTATATATCCGTAAATAGATGCTCGAAATATACAAACAATATAGGGAAATAAGTTTCGAATTATTTCAAAATAGTTTGGAGATGCCTGAAACGGAAAGTCGATCTATCTATATGTATGTAGATATTTCTAGAAGATCCTAAAAAAGGGATATTCTTTTATTTTCTACCTAACCCATTCGACGAATTACTCCGATTATTCCTAAAGGAAAGGGTTCCATGCGAATGGCACTAGTTGATGAGAGTTACTTCGGAAACAAAAAGTTTCTCCATTCCAATAAAAAAAATGCAACTAGATCTAATATGAGTTGGCGATCCGAACATATATGGATAGAACGTATAGTGGGGTCTCGAAAACTAAGTAATTTCTTCTGGGCCTTGATCCTTTTTTTAGGTTCATTAGGATTCGTCTTAGTTGGAACTTCCAGCTATCTCGGTAAGAATTTGATATCTTTAGTTCCATATCAGCAAATCGTTTTTTTTCCACAAGGGATCGTGATGTCCTTCTACGGGATCGCGGGTCTCTTTATTAGTTCCTATTTGTGGTGTACAATTTCGTGGAATGTGGGGAGTGGCTATGATCGATTCGATCTAAAAGAAGGAATAGTGTGTATTTTTCGTTGGGGATTTCCTGGGAAAAAGCGTCGCATCTTCCTACGATTCCGTATGAAGGATATTCAGTCGATCAGAATAGAAGTTAAAGAGGGCATTTATCCTCGTCGTATCCTTTATATGGAAATCAAAGGACAGGGAGCCATTCCATTGACGCGTACTGATGAGAATTTCACCCTGGGTGAAATTGAGCAAAAAGCTGCCAAATTGGCCTATTTTTTGCGCGTACCAATTGAAGTATTTTGAAATGAAATAGCAAATCCAAATATTTATATAAATAAAAAAAGAACAAGGGAAGTTCTTTTAAGTCGAAATCGGAATACTATTCCTTGAAATGTTTGTTTTTTTTTTTAGTTTCGCTTTAGCATTCATCGAGAACGCGAAGCAGTTTCAAATTGGATCAATTAGATTATCTGTAAACAAGATTTTTATTATTTCTTCATTTAAAGTCGACTCTTTCTTATTCTATATTCTTTCTAGATTCATAATCAATGAATGGGAAATAAAAAAAAAAGGAATAGATTCCGGGGTTCGATGCCTTAGAATAGAACTTATTTTTGATAAAAATAGTAGATCGCAGCGCATAGATTCGAAGAATGAGGCGAGTTCATTAGCAATTCAAAAAAATGGAAAAAAAGAAAGCATTTCTCCCTTTTCTTTCTGTTATATCTATAGTATTTTTGCCTTGGTGGGTTTCTCTTTCATTTAAGAAAAGTGTTGAATCTTGGGTTACTGATTGGTGGAATACTACACAATCCGAAACTTTTTTGACTGATATTCAAGAAAAGAGTATTATAGAAAAATTCATCGAATTAGAAGAACTCTTCCTATTGGACGAAATAATAAAAGAATACCCGGAAATAGGGTTGCAAAGGGCTCATATAGGAATCCACAAAGAAACGATCCAATTGATAAAGATAAACAATGAGGATCATATCCATATGATTTTGCACTTCTCGACAAATATAATCTGTTTCATTATTTTTAGTGCTTATTCAATTCTAGGTAATAAAGAACTTCTTATTCTTAACTCTTGGGTTCAAGAATTTCTATATAATTTAAGTGACACAATAAAAGCTTTTTCTATTCTTTTATTAACTGATTTATGTATCGGATTCCATTCGCCCCATGGTTGGGAACTAATGATTGGCTATGTCTACAAAGATTTTGGATTTGTTCATAATGAGAAAATTATATCTGGCCTTGTTTCTACTTTTCCAGTCATTATAGACACAATTTTTAAATATTGGATCTTCCATTATTTAAATCGTCTATCTCCATCACTTGTAGTGATTTATCATTCAATGAATGACTGATCCAACTCGAATATTTCTTACTTTGCACATAAGCAAAGCATTTTAAGACGTACCCACTCCTTCGAACCTACGGAGATTTCCCCTCGAATATTTTATATTCGCGTAAAAGAATTTACGTAAATAGCAGACTTGTGGATAGGGAACTATCCGAGTGACCTACCTCATTTTATTGTAGAAATTTTTGGGATCAATGATTGGACTATGCAAATTCAAAATAAC